TATATGAAAGAGTGAAAAAGTGCTTTCGTTGTTGTGGAATAAGAAGCCTTCGTATTTTAATGCATGTATTTAATTTATTCGGAGCGATTAGAGCGGGATCTACTTTTTGGGGAATATGAGTCGAAGCAATAACAAGAATATTTCTACTTTCACAATCCCTGGAGAGATAGTTCACTAATAGACCGAGGGATAAGTCATTCGACTCATTCATATCCAGATCATGAATGTTTGGAATCCAAATTATGCAAGGCGACATTGCTTTTGCTAATTCGAATTGAAGGTTGATAAAAAATCGGTCTATTTCCGGAATCATATCCCTAGGTAGCACATCCTTCATAGTTATAAACTTCAGCTCCCTATCAAGGTCACGGTCGAAATCGTCACTATCATCACTATCGTAACTATAGTAACTATCCTGACTATCGTTACTAGGTAAAAGACTGTAAATGGTACCCTCTCTCTCATCAAAGATTTTCTCTTCACTATCCTCTTCATCAATACGAAAACCCTTAGGATCTTTATCCAGGAACTTGTTCAGAGATACTGTAATGAAAGGAACATAAGAGTTTGTCGCTAGGTATTTGACCAAATAGGATCTTCCAGTTCCTATCGAACCTATCACTAAAATACCCCTAGGAGGGGGTAGGGCTAAGCGGAGCGAAAAGGGTTTCCCAGAAGATGGGAAATCAAAACTACTAGCCCCACACGGGGTTTGTGAATAAGTGATTGTCTGATAATGAGCTAGGAATATCCGTCTTTCTGCTAAGCAGGATGTATTGAACTCATAATTCATTAGATTTTTTTTATGAATGTCAATTAAGTATCGTAAGTAAATTGTTCCCGGTTGTTCAATCATTTGATAACCTGAGTTATTCTTTGATAAATGATCACTATGAGTCAGACTCAATAGAATTTGATCAATCCTTTTTTCTGTCGTTAAGGTAGAGAACTGAACCAAGAATTCTCTTTCTTTATCAGCAATCAAATCACTGTTCGAGATCCAGGATTCTATTTTATCATCAATCCAATCACTATTGAAGTTTTTTCTTTTTCTTATCAAGGAATAGAGCGCTTTACTTGTATGACTTAGATGTCTCGTATTTCTCGAAAAAGCGATTCGATTGATGGGATTTGGTATAATACTTAGTAGATCGATGAGATTAAAATCTTTCTTCTTCGAACGTATGGATTTGACTCCGGGACCACTACCCCATAGCATGTTGCCGCCAGAAGCAGAACCTCGTCTTTCTTCTAGAAGATTTCCTAATTGTTCCAGAGCAACTAGAAAGAGATTCTTTAACCAGAAAGAATTCAGTTCCGATGTAGGATACCTATCCAGAAGTTTTTGCAACTCAATCATATATGATGGAATCATGAAAGATTTGACCTGTTCGAACTCTGTCTGTAACTCACTATAGGATCGAGAAACAAAGAGAAGATGTGTATGAATGAGATATCCAGTAACAAGAAGAAGGAAAAGGATTGAATAGAGGAACTCCCTAACATTTAGCGATCTCAGATGTGTCGATGTCAATGGTGACTCATTATTTCGAGGAATAATTTCTTCACACAGAAGATTATGTAAACACTTACTCGAAATCTCACTTATCAGATTCCATTGTGAAAGACACAATTTTTTCTTAAGAATTCGCCATAATATATCTGATCCATGCATAATATCATGAAAAATGGATATACATTTTTGAAATTTTTTACTGCTACTTAGTATCGGCACTAGGTCTGAAAAAGTATCTAAAAATATGAATTTGAGATATTTGTGCCCTGTCGAGGTAAGGAACCATGGTATATATGGTTGGAATCGATTCAATTTTGAGAGAGTTGAAAAAGCACTATCTCTTTGAAATGTTCTATACATCTGCCCTTTCTCAAGGGATTTTTTTAGACAAGGACTACCCTTTTTCCTCTTTTCAAATGGTAAATATTTCTCAAAATATGGAGTGTGAATCAAACCCATGTTTGAATTGAAATTGAGATACTGATGCAAGTTCTTCCCTTCTGAATCGGGTAGATTCATATCTGAAAGAGGTCGACAATCAGTTCTTTCAAAATGAACTCTTTCTTCCTCTGTTAGAGGTGTTCCAGAAATGTCTGCGATCGAGTAAATAGCTCTACGAACGAGTGGATCGGATCGAATTGGAAAATGGAAAGATTTGTACAAGTTATATCCTTCGTCACCACTTTGCGGAAAATCGTTAGGTATCAATATGTTAGATACCTGTAACTCGATTGGTGAAATAGTATCTCTCTCCAAAAAAGCATGTTTTTTTTTACCGCCGCACAAAGAAAATATCTTGTTGTGACTGAACAAGATATTGAGGAATTGTCCATACGTAAAATCAGGGTTCTTAATACAGGCCCTTTCCACATAAAAAGAGAATATTTTGTTACAATAGAAGGAGGAGAGATATCGATTATTCAAGAATCGAAGTCGATTTGCTTTATAAAAAGAGGATATCAATGAACTTCTATGAAACGGTTT